ATCTGTAGTATTTATCCTTATGAGATACCGTAGAAAATGTACAAAATCAAATGATTTTAGAAATTTAGAAAGAAGGGGGATATAATAAAATTCTTGATTAGATCTTCTCATAGGAACGATTTATTGAATTTGATTGCTGGATCCACAAAAAAAAAGAGAATGGTCTTATTCAAAACGCCTCGTTATTTTTAACCAATTATGTGCTTCAATATAATTCCCTGGAGTAAGCGCTATAGCTTGTTTCCAATACTCAGCAGCTTGATCGAACCAAGCCTCCGCAATTTCCGAATCGCCTTGTATAATGGCCTGTTCTCCCCGGTCGGAATAGGTTAGTAAATTCCCTCCCTTAGAACCGTACTTGAGAGTTTCCTACCTCATACGGCTCAGCAATCGATTCTTTTTGCGTCCCATCTTCTCTTAATCTATCCTATGCTAACTATTCTATTTTTTCTTGGGTTAACCAGAAGATGTTTATTGCATAAGTTTCCAAATCTAATTTGGATCAATTATTAGTTTTCTCTTTTCTCCCACCTTCAGAAGAATGAAGCATAGATATCCCCCGATATCGTTATAATTTTCTGAAAGGTAACTATCTCGTTTTCGTATTTCATATATGGTATATGAGATTTCTATTTATATAGAATCTTTGAAAAAGACTTTCCTCCGTTAAGAAAAAAGAACTTACTATCTTTGGGATCTGATGCTACACCGCTGCTCAATACTTTAGTAGATCGACTCTATTACATAAGTTGATTTCTCACTTTTCATATCATGACATAAGTAAGCAGTTCTGAACTGTATTTAACAAATAATAGCTTACTAATGGATCTTTACGGTGCTTTCTCTATCAATTCGACTCTTTATCCATAGAGTATAGTATATAGGCCATACCTATTTCTTCCGATTTTTTTGGTTCTCGCGAAGTCTTTTTCCTTGCTACAGCTGATAAAAATCGTTACTTTGGACGATTCATATGTAGAAAGCCTATCTTTTTTCTAGTATTTACTAGACGATTAAATCTTTTTTTCTTTCTATAGTGAAGATAGTCGCACGTAATGACAGATCACGGCCATATTATTAAAAGCTTGTGGTAAAAATGGATTTCGTTCTAGTGCCCGGAAATAATATTCCAAAGCTTTTGTATGCTCTCCGTTGCTTGTGTGTATAAGACCTATGTTATAGAGTATATAACTTCGATCATAGGGATCAATTTCTGGTCGCGTAGCTTCATAATAATTCTGTAAAGCTTCTGCATAATTTCCTTCGGATTGAGCCGACATCCGTTACGGTCGTTCATTCTAGTAAAAGAATCTCCGTTCCAGAACCGTACGTGAGATTTTCATCTCATACGGCTCCTCCCTTCTGTGCATAGTACTAAGAGGAATAATTCATGTAATCAAAATTTCACTATTATCATTATGAACTGACAGGAGCTGGTATTTTTACAAGAAATTTCTAGCCAGCCTTCCCACAAGAGGTTTTTTATTAACACCAATCATATTAGTGCTAGATAAAAATGGTAACTCCAAAGATTCCTTTGTACTCAACGCTTACGATTTCCAGGAATTAGTCACTTCAACGGTCTTTGATGGTTATACGGGTACCAAAAGTACGAATGAGATGGATCTTTGTTTTCCTAACCATTCTTTTTAGTCCCGATACCAATAAGGAAAAGGGTTATTTATAACAAAGTTTTTGTGTTGTTGATTCCTAGGTGTAGTGCTTTTTCCCCGATGCCACCTATTGGTACTAAATGAAGTAGTATTGACCTCCAATAAAGAACCTATAGATGTAACCTTTCGCTCAATACTAAAATCGATAATTGAAGCATCTAAGGCTGCATCAATCGAGGATACACGACAGAAGGAATTGATCTATCTCTAAACTTCACCTTCACCAAGCGTAGGTTTCTTTTACTAATTTGTTTTTTTTTCTATTCCTAACTACGTTCTTTTTCTCGTAAAACTGAGGGGTAAAAAAAACAAGAAAAAATCAAATCGCACCATCTCTGTAATAGGTAAATGCCTTTTTTTCTCCGGAAGTTGTCGGAATTATTCGTAATAAGATATTGGCTACAATCGAAGAGGTCTTATCAATAAAATTTCCATTTATTCGAGATCTAGGCATAATTAGCAATTCATTCTATAATTCTTCTCATCCCCCTTCGGGGAAAACGATCCCACAAAAAAAGGAATTGTACAGTACAAAATAACATAAAAACAGACTAATTGGAAAAAAGGCGGTGTCCCCCTTTTGGACAAAGATGAAATGAAATATTTGAATCAGATTAGATTTCATTCCAGTTTCGTAGTATACCAATGACTATTACTATTTCATCTAAGTTGAAGAACCAAGTTTCCTATGGATTTTGATAACTCGAGAAGTTTTGATTTGGTTATGATCCGAATAATCATTCCATGATAAAATCAAATTCAAATAAACATCCTTTTTGTTTGCATAACGTGTATGTGACACACCATACAATTGAAATAGAAAGATTCATCGGATGATTCATGAATTCCATGGGTTAGCTGATGAAAGAAGTTGTTGTTGATAAATATGAGATTGGAAAAGAAATTTCTTATTATAGAACCATCGGGCGGTTGGTTATACATGTACTACAATTAAGATGAAGGACTCGCTATTCATTCGGGTTTTGGTCAAGAATAACATTCTGTAGGAGAGATGGCCGAGTGGTTCAAGGCGTAGCATTGGAACTGCTATGTAGACTTTTGTTTACCGAGGGTTCGAATCCCTCTCTCTCCGTTTCTTTTCATTCATCAACGTTACCGACTACAATGTATCAAATCAAATAAAAATTGATATCATTATTCTAACGGTAAGACCCTTATTTACATTTACTTATTTAATAGAGATTCTCTAGCCCTAATCCATCCCTGTGATAGGTAAAATACAAATAGAAATATCGTATTGATATTGAAAAAAAGAAAAAGAATCCTATTGCCGATCCTTTTTTGATACGTGAATGAGACAGGGCACAGGGTACTCTATTTACTTCAGCGAAAGGAGTCAAGATTGATATGAACCTTGAACCTTGCTTTTTTATTTTCGTTAGAATCAAGTCTGACGGGAATAATATTCTACGACCAACAACTCATTTATTTTCAGACCGATCCATTTACTATCTATTATTTGATTTACAAATCCTTTATATTGTAAGGAGTCAATAGTCAAATGGTTTGGCAATTCCCCGTGGGGGGATGAAACAAGATAATTTTGAATCAGAGCTTTCGATCTTTCTTTATCCTTCGTAGTAATAATATCTCGGGGTTTGCAACGATAACTTGGTATATCCACTATACGACCATTAACTAAAATGTGTCTATGGTTAACTAATTGTCTGGCTCCAGGAATGGTCGAAGCCATACCTAATCGAAAAAGGATGTTATCCAAACGCATCTCGAGTAGTTGTAGTAAAACCTGGCCTGTTGACCCTTTGGCTTTTCCAGCAATATGCACATATTTAAGTAATTGTCGCTCTGTCAGACCATAATGAAAACGCAATTTCTGTTTCTCTTCTAAACGAATACGATATTGTGATCTTTTTCCAGAGCGCAATTGGGTTTGAAGATCACTTCTGGATCTGGGTCTTTTACTAGTTAGTCCCGGTAAAGCCCCCAGCCGGCGTATTTTTTTGAAACGAGGTCCTCGGTAACGAGACATATAAAGGCTCCTTTTTGATTCACTTTTATTTTACAAAAAGATATAAATTCAGACTGAACTAAAGGATTAGCAAAGCAAAACTCAATTTCCTAAAGTCCTACAAAACAGAATCAAATAAATCTTATCAATATTCGGATTTTTTGTATATATAGGAAATTGAGGAAATTCAAGCGAAGGTTACGTTTTCCAATTTCTTCTGTAGAGATCTAATTGTTCTAGTCAACTTTTTTATTCATAGCTATAGCTGCAAGTTACCATGACATAATAGATTGGTGACCCGACATTTAGAGAAAGCGAGAGTAGAGATTTTCAATCATGGAAATAAAAAAATCGATAAAGAAAAAGAGCCGGCTATCGGAATCGAACCGATGACCATCGCATTACAAATGCGATGCTCTAACCTCTGAGCTAAGCGGGCGGATATAAGAGCAATAGTGTATAGGAATACAGGAAACTATCGGATCTTAGTTATTACCTAGTGACTATTCTTATTATTTTATTTCATTTATTGATTATTTCAATTTCTTCTATTTCTTAGTTATTAGTTATATATTTTCTATTCTATTTATCTATTTAGAAAATAGAAAAGAAAACTATTTAGATCTAGATAAATTAGATATCTAAATAGAAATTCAATTCCATATTCATATAATATATATTCATATCATTCATATAATATTCATATATATATATATATGAATATATGAAATATGAATATATGAAAATAAAATATCAATATATCAATCAAATTAGAATTCAAAATGAAAAAAAAAAAGAATGAATATCGACCGTTACACTATACCAAACCTTACTGTAAAAATGAAGGAGGAGTAAAGGCATATATATATATGTGGGATATATCTATCCGTATTGAATTGCGGATACATCAATGATAGAATCATTTCGTATTGAAACAAATAGGGTTCATCCAATAGAGATGAAATGATAGAATAGAGGGTGGGCAAAAAAATAAAATAGCAGCATACACTTTTTCTATATAGAAATATAGAAATCATTACCTAATGAATTCAATAGTGCCAAGATAAATGAAAGAGGTGGATGGAATTACAACTGGATTCTTGTCTCAAAGGAAAGGGGGATATGGCGAAATTGGTAGACGCTACGGACTTGATTGGATTGAGCCTTGGTATGGAAACCTGCTAAGTGGTAACTTCCAAATTCAGAGAAACCCTGGAACTAAAAATGGGCAATCCTGAGCCAAATCTTTTTTTTTTTTGAGAGAAAAAATGATGGAAAATGAGAAGAAAAAGGGATAGGTGCAGAGACTCAATGGAAGCTGTTCTAACGAATGAAATTGACTACGTTACGTTAGTAGCTAAAAACCTTCTATCGAAATGACAGAAAGGATAACCTTATATGCGCCTAATACGTACGTATACATACTGACATAGCAAACGATTAATCACAACCCAAATCTGATATTGCATTCTATTCTGTATCTCTATATATGAAAATAGAAATCTTCTATTAAATATTTTCCATTCTATTATTCTAATAATTATAGAATATAATTATAGAAATAGAATAAATATAATATATTCTTTCTTTCTTATTTATATTACTCTTAATATGAGTAATAGTATGAGATAAGACGTATGAGATAAGGACCTATAGAAACCCTCTATTAATTAGAATCATAGAGATCAAAAAATCTATGAAAAATTGAAGAGTTATTGTGAATCAATTCCAATTGAAGCTGAAAAAAGAATCGAATTCGAATATTCAGTGATAAAATGATTCATTCCAGAGTTTGATAGATCTTTTGAAGATTAATCGGACGAGAATAAAGAGAGAGTCCCATTTTACATGTCAATACCGACAACAATGAAATTTATAGTAATAGGAAAATCCGTCGAATTTTTAAATCGTGAGGGTTCAAGTCCCTCTATCCCCAATAAAAAGCCCATTTTACTTCCTCGCTCTTGATTTATCCTCATCCTCTTTCTTTTTTTTTTTCATCAGTGGCTCAGTTTAAACAAAATGAAATATCTTTCTCATTTCATTCACTCTGTTCTTTCACAAATGGATCCAAATAGAAATACTCGTATCTTCTTCCAATCCAATCTCATTTGTTTTGTATAGTACGATATGAACATATATGTTCAAGGAATCTCCGTTATTGAATCATTCATAGTCCATATATTTTTCCTTACATTTCCAAAAAGAGTCTTCTTTTGGAAGATCTAAGAAATTCAGGGGTTAGGTCCAATTTGTTAAGATTTTATTTTTTAGTTTTTTTTCATTGACATCATTGACATAGATATAAGTACTCTGCTAGGATGATGCACGGGAAATGGTCGGGATAGCTCAGTTGGTAGAGCAGAGGACTGAAAATCCTCGTGTCACCAGTTCAAATCTGGTTCCTGACACGTGAATAATGTATAGGATAGATATTCATACCTCATACAAATGAAATTAATTCATTGAGACGGATCGGGATAGATATTCTTTACTTTCTTTTTCATTTGTATTTTTTTCCTCTCTGTTCATACTTTTCTTATTCCAAAAGTATGTGAAATTTTCGTATATATCTCAAATCTAATAGCTAAAAAAAATTAGCTAAAAGGATTCAATAAAAGAGTGGAAGGATAGGAATAGAAAGGATGTATTTCAGACACAGTACAAAGAAACTCCGATTCTTATCATTTTGCATTTCTTCATTTCGTCTCTTCTGTCTTTTCTTTCAAATTTCATATTTTTTTTGTCACTCTTGCTCAAGTTACTTTCTGGGGTCCCCGCTAAGTGATGCGCGCGGTACAAAGTTCATGGTGCAGAATTCTTTTGAGTCATCCTATTTTTTCTGCTCATACGAAATGTATATTATATGATATCTTCCCAATTGGGGAATAGCAATGAGAGCCTCTTTTTCTTTTTTTATTTTAGCCCCTCCCTCCACAATACGAATGAAAGTCCAGTTACTCTGTTTCATCTAAAAGGGGAATGCCAAGATGCTCATTGATTGAAATTGAAATGAAATCTGGAATCGTGTCGTATAAGTAAAAAAGTGGTTTTTTATCAATCAATGAGCATCTTGAATTTGATTGAAATTGGGCGTAATATAATCTTTACGTAAGGGCCCGCCTATCCAACTTTCAGGCATCAAGATACGTTTAAGGCGAGGATGATTCTCATAAGAAATTCCCAACATATCATAAGATTCCCGTTCCTGAAAATCAGCACTTCTCCAAATCCAGAAAACTGACGGGGTTTGAGGATTGCTCCTGGGAGCAAATACTTTTATGCATACCTCTTCTGGTTTATCTATACCATACTGTATTTTCGTAAGGTGATACACACTAGCTAAAAATCCGCCTGGTGCTACATCATAGGCACACTGGGAGCGTAAATAATTGTAACCATATACATATGAAATGACAGCAATGGAATCCCAATCCTCGGTTTTTATTTGTAAAGTCTCTATTCCTCGGCAATCAAAGCCTAAAGATCTATGAATTAGCTCATGCTTATAAAGTAAAGACTTATCTTACTTCTCTTTTTTCTATTTCATATTGATCTTCTTAGAAATAGAAAGTGAAAGTAAAGAATCTCTTATCTTATAGTAAATGAAGAAATGAAAGAAATTCAATAATTAAGAATTACAAATTGAATTTTCAATTCAATGAAAAAAAAGAAGAAAAAGAAATAAGAAATCTAGTCTATTATTTATATGATATGTATGATATGAATTTATATGATATGAAAATAGAGTACTAAAATCGCGTTTTGGAATTAAAAAAAATCCCTAAACCCACTCAAATCTTATCTTAGAATTTAGAATATAAGAATATAGAAGAA